GGAATTCTGAAACAACCATCAACTATAACCCCAAAAGAACTAGATTCCGTAAACAACATAGAGGAAGAATGAAGGGAATATCTTATCGAGGTAATCATATTTGTTTCGGTAAATATGCTCTTCAGGCACTTGAACCTGCTTGGATCACATCTAGACAAATCGAAGCAGGTCGACGAGCAATGACACGAAATGCACGCCGTGGTGGAAAAATATGGGTCCGTATATTTCCAGACAAACCAGTTACAGTAAGACCTGCTGAAACACGTATGGGTTCGGGGAAAGGATCCCCTGAATATTGGGTAGCTGTTGTTAAACCGGGGCGAATACTATATGAAATAGGTGGAGTAACCGAAAATATAGCTAGAAGGGCTATTTTAATAGCAGCATCTAAAATGCCTATACGAACTCAATTTATTATTTCGGAATAAAAATGTAGAACCGACAGAGATGAATCTTAGGGATGAAACAAAAACGCAGGTTTCTTTTTTTGGACAAACAATATTTCTTTTATTTTCTTCATCCTTTGCATTGGAAGAATAAACCAAAAATTTGATATGATTCAACCTCAGACCCATTTAAACGTAGCGGATAACAGCGGGGCTCGAGAATTGATGTGTATTCGAATCATAGGAGCTAGTAATCGTCGATATGCTCATATTGGTGACGTTATTGTTGCTGTGATTAAAGAAGCAGTACCAAATATGCCCCTAGAAAAATCAGAAGTAGTGAGAGCTGTAATTGTTCGTACCTGTAAAGAACTAAAACGTGACAGCGGTATGATAATACGATATGATGACAATGCTGCAGTTGTGATTGATCAAGAAGGAAATCCAAAAGGAACTCGAATTTTTGGGGCAATCCCCCGTGAATTGAGACAATTGAATTTTACTAAAATAGTTTCATTAGCTCCCGAGGTATTATAAAATAAAATGAGATCGTGATATCTTTGGGGTATTTGAAAGAAATAGATTAAGAACTAGATTAATTCGTAGATTGTGTCTCACGCATATACCTTGCAAAATTCCTATTCATAAATCAATAAAAAAAAAAAAAAAGAAAAAAAACATGTTGATTATATCCAATTTTGAGACACCAATAATTTTAGTTCATCATGGGTAGAGACACTATTGCTGAGATAATAACCTCTATACGAAATGCTGATATGGATAGAAAAAGAGTTGTTCGCATAGCATCTACTAATATTACCGAAAATATTGTTAAAATACTTTTCCGAGAGGGTTTTATCGAAAACGTCAGAAAACATCGAGAAAAAAACAAATATTTTTTGGTTTTAACCCTTCGACATAGAAGGAATGGGAAAAGACCCTATAGAAATTTTTTAAATTTAAAACGGATCAGTAGACCCGGTTTACGAATCTATTCTAACTCTCAACGAATTCCTAGAATTTTAGGTGGGATGGGAATTGTAATTCTTTCTACTTCTCGGGGTATAATGACAGACCGGGAGGCTCGACTAGAACGAATCGGTGGAGAAATTTTGTGTTATATATGGTAATCCATTTAATATCCAAATGGGATCCGAAACCTCTTCCTATTTGTAAAAAAAAAAAGAAAGGGGGTGAGTTGTCTAATATCGTCTTTCCTCCATTAATTGATACTTCAGGGGGGCTTTACCTGAAATGAAAGAACAAAAATGGATTCATGAAGGTTTAATTACTGAATCGCTTCCCAATGGCATGTTCCGAGTTCGGTTAGATAATGAAGATCTGATTCTAGGTTACGTTTCAGGAAAGATCCGACGTAGTTTTATACGGATACTGCCAGGAGATAAAGTCAAAATTGAAGTAAGTCGTTATGATTCAACCAGAGGACGTATAATTTATCGACTCCGAAACAAGGATTCGAAAGATTAGGTCATTTTTATTCGATACGATTCGAGATGCAAAATTTCAAGAAACTTATTTTCTACCAAAAAAGAATTAAGATAAGGAATGACAAATATGAAAATAAGAGCTTCCGTTCGAAAAATTTGTGAAAAATGTCGACTAATCCGTAGGCGGGGGCGCATTATAGTAATTTGTTCCAACCCGAGACATAAACAAAGACAAGGATAATTAGACCCGCTAAAGGGCTCAATGTACAAATAAGAAATCTGTTTTGACATAAAATGGATATATCCATATATTTCTGACTCATATTTATGAGATGATACAATATGGCAAAAGCTATACCGAGAACTGGTTCACGTAGGAATGTACGTATTGGTTCACGTAAGAGTGCACGTAGAATACCAAAGGGAGTTATTCATGTTCAAGCAAGTTTCAATAATACCATAGTCACCGTTACAGATGTGCGGGGGCGGGTGGTTTCCTGGTCCTCGGCCGGTACTTGTGGATTCAAGGGTACGAGAAGAGGGACACCCTTTGCCGCTCAAACTGCCGCAGCAAATGCTATTCGTACAGTAGTAGATCAAGGTATGCAACGAGCAGAAGTCATGATAAAAGGTCCCGGTCTCGGAAGAGACGCAGCATTACGAGCT